TAGCTTGGAAGGCTAGGGGTTATAGTCGACGTTGGTTGATCATTTTTAACATCTCTAATTCAAAACCGAACATGAGATTTTTGTTTCATTCGGCTCCTTTATTGAAGATCTATGTATTCCCACCAGAGAAAAAATGAGATCCATAACATCTATGTCAGCTTTTTTTACGAATGCATCTAAAGTTACTTGCTTTTTAGATGATCCCTCTAGAAGAGGGGAATTCTATCAAATCTTTCTAGTCTCTAGTCTAGTTACTTCGTTCCCTATTTCTTTTCTACTTGTGGGATCCTAAGGAAAATAATTTTGTTTCTACCGAGCTGAAAAAAGAAGCCGAGGGTTCTAGTAAACCAAAACCATCATTTTCTAGCTATTTGGCTTCAATCTCCCCCTTTTTCAGTGCAAAAATTGAAGATTTAGTTACGATTGAAAGTTTTGTACTATCATCCATAGATCCTTTATTCATACTCATTCAATTGGAAGAATTGAACCAATCAAAAAAATTATGCTTCTCGACTCCATAATCCAATTTTTTTATGAAAATTCTGATTGCCTTTTGGATAGAAATCGTGAGAATGTATATTCTTCCCTCAAATGTCCTATTGAGAATTGAGAGATAAAGGATTAAATCTTTTTCAGAAATAAAGTTTTTGATCGGAATATGAAATATGAAAAAAATGGAAAGACCCCTTAACTATTGAAGTTGTTAATAGAACGAATCGCACTTTTACCACTAAACTATACCCGCTACATATTCATATTCATTATTGGATATGAATGGACCATTTGTCCAACTAAAGTAATCAGACGCAGTCAAGATAGCATCAGAATCATGAAAATTCCAGCATTAACACGTATTTTGTTCCGCCGCGGCGCGGGATTAAAAACTTTCAAAAAAAAAAAAGACTTATACTTATATAAGTATAGTACACTCTTTAAATAGTACACTTTTTAAAATTGACTAGACTTTTTGCTATTCACCTATTTTTTTTTTTTGAAACCTACCTTCACTTGAACCGCCAGATTTTCTGAATTCGAGTAAATTGGGCCTCAGACTTTCAAGCCTGTCCTTTGCTTTGAACAAGTAAATGATTTATAGTCTCATTTTATAATTTTCTAAATATGTGTTTTCTATTTGATATTATTTCTCTTAGAAGATATATTTCTTTTCTTTCTTAATACTTCCTTCTTATTAAGACTCATTAAGACTTATTAAGTGAATTATTAAGATGAATCTAATACTGATATAGTATAATAGTATTACTAGAACACTTTTACTATAAAGACTAAATATTCTAATTTAGACTCTAATTTACTAGAATTACTATATAAGGTACTAGAATGTACTAAGAATAGATATATAATCTCTAATATCTCATTAATATTTCAATATTTTTAATATATCATAATATGATAGATATAGATAATTTTTTAAAGAATTTCTAAGATAATCTATCTATTAGACTATTAGAATCTTATATAATTCCTAAGAATTAGGAATGGCAATGAAAATTACTCTTCTTGTCTCAAGAACAATTTTTATTCGTCGGAACAAAAGAAGTACTGGCCCGGCCAGTACTTATACTTAACCAGGCCGGGTTTTTGTACAAAATAACAAAATAAAAGAAGTAAGGTATTCTTTCTATTAGAGAAATTTGTTTTGAATCATTAAAGGAAAAGAAAAATGGTTCTCAATCTTGACTTCACGTTTTAAATCACATGATAAATTTCCAATTTTGAATGGGGAGAGATGGCTGAGTGGACTAAAGCGTCGGATTGCTAATCCGTTGTACGAATTATTCGTACCGAGGGTTCGAATCCCTCTCTCTCCGACCCTCCTGATCACTTGAGATTTTAGAATTGGAAGAAATTTTGATTATTTTTTTTCTATGAATCTTTTATCTTTCTTTAGCATCTATTCCATTTCTTTATACATTTACCTATGAAAAAATCAAGGAAAAAGTAAAAACGAATTTCATCTCTTTTTTATTCTTCACGCCCAGGATTACGCCCCGGATCATTAGATAAGAATCCGAAGATGAAGAGAGAAGCAAAGAATATTACTACTGTGTAAACGAATAATTTAAGAGTAAGCATTACAAATCTCCAAGATAAGATAAGATCATTTTTTTAAGGAAATAGATCACCTATTTTACAACACACAACTATACACTATTTTGATATGACGCTCTAAAGATGAAAAAAAAAAGGAAGTTTTTTTTTGAAATTTATTTTCACGAATTTCTTTCTAATGTAATATTCTAATATAATAAGATTTTTATTTTTTCGTTACCAAAAATTTTTTGCCATATCCATATCTATAATTTAGGTATTGTATGGGATCTTATAAGGAAAGGTCAGAACAAAAGAAGAAATAAGCTGATTAGTTGATTAAAGATAAAGATCATCGCCCCTTCCCCTAATTCAAATGAAATTTCAATATAAAATAGAAAATACCAGAATTTCGCTTTTTGAATCGAGGGTTCTTAATGTCCAGACTTTTTTGAATCTTATTTATTTTCAGAAGAAAAATCTCATCTTTTTTTTTATCGAAGAAATTATGAATTGGATAGAGATTTCATTTTTATCGAAAACTTACAGCAGCTTGCCAAACAAAGGCTAAAAGAAGAAAGAATATAGGGATAACCGGCATAACGTCTATGATTGGATTGAAAAAGGCATAAGCCTCGGGCAATTTAGCGAAGAAAAAACTACTCGAATAAAGGGTAGAATTAAGACAGATACAGATTAAACTAAAGATATTAAACATAACAAATATTCTTTTCTTGTTCTTAAAGATTCAAATTGAATTGAAATGATAATAAATTATCAGATTGGATTGAGTTGTGGAAAATTTAAAAGAAAAAGGCAGATAAAATAAATAAATTCTTCTTTTTCTTTGACTTCTCCCCAATCAAGAATCCTTCCTTACATTCTCCAATCAAATAAGAATACAAGGGATTCTTTTTTCATACAATATCTTAATTGAATTCTAAGTAATGATCAATTAATCTTTTTGATTCTATATCTATTGTGTTGAATCCTAGCAACAACATGTCCTATATTTCTTTTGGTTGGTTATTGACGAAGAACCAATATTTATCTTAGTTTTTCTTAGACCAAATCAAAATGGGGCGTAGCCAAGCGGTAAGGCAACGGGTTTTGGTCCCGCGACTCGGAGGTTCGAATCCTTCCGTCCCAGATCGTTTGCATCAGAAACGAAAGATTCTTCTTTATTGAAATTGAAATTTGAATTCAACAATTTTCTGTTTAATGTTGGATACAATGTTATCCAATCTGAATTCTAAGAATGATTCTTAGAATAATATCTTTTTTTACTAAAGTTTTTTATTCTTAAATATTCGTGATTGCTTTCTATTTATTTTATATGGGTGCTAAAAGATCAGAATCCGAGGATTCTTATTTTTTCTTTGATCTTACCTTACACGAGACTTTTTCTACTCCATAATAATGAAAACAAAGAAACTTTATTCTCAAGCTATCTCTCTGTTTTAAATTAAACGAAAATCAGATTCAATTGGAGATGGTAAATAATAAGTAAATCATAATATTAGAATCATAAAATCATATTTCATAAATAAAAAATGAGAAAATATTCATAATTAATATATTCATATTAGAATATATTAAGATATATAACTATTTTTCTTATGAATATTATCTTAATATTATCTTATTATTCTATAATTGAATATTTATGAATAGTTAAATGAAATATTTATTTGAGTATAGTTATTTTAGTATATTTTTTAGTTAAGTTAATAGTTAGTATAGTATTTAGTTAATAAAAACTTTTCTCCATTCATGGGGATTTCTTTTTCATTTGAATGAAAGTAAAGTCAAAGGCTTTTTTTAAGAAAAAGAGGGATCTTTTATAATGGACAATCCCGAAAGATCTGTTGAAGATGTAAATAAGTTTGCTTAAAACTGATTTGTTTTTTTCATGTGATATTATTCATATGAGAAAAATGGGGTAATTTTAAGTGAAATCCTTTCCGGATAAACACTTATTTATAAGTGTAGATTATTATGTATCGGTTCAGCGAATGACTATTCATGATTCCATATTGAATTAATCGCATACGGTTCCAAATTAAAATAAAATGAGAGGGATGTTATGGTAAAACTTCGTTTGAAACGATGTGGTAGAAAGCAACGTGCGACTTGAAGGACATGATTGGCTGTGGATTCTGACATCAATCCACCATTTTCTATACGAATGAAGATGCTCTTGTCTCGACATAGTTTGTTCTGCTAGGAACCTAATTTAATTTGTCTTGGGTTGCTAAATAAAGATACTAATGGTATATAAAGGTATAGCATATGATGGAGCTCGAGCAAAAATGATTGATTCATTTATTGGGGGAATAATCTAGGGTTAGTGACAATCAATAAGTTAGACCAACTTTGTAAATAGATTATCTAAATATTGATAAATGGAGAGGTTCAAAATTGAACAAGTTTGAAATGAAAAAAAAAAAATAAAAAAATCAAATTTGTCGAAATTTTCAAACTGTTTCGATCAAGAGTGTATCACAAAGGAATCAATCTTTCGTATGATTTTTCCCTTTTCCATAAAAAGAACAAAAAACAAAAGGTATGTTGCTGCCTTTTTAAAAAGGAGTAAGGATCACCGAAGTAATGTCTAAACCCAATGATTTCATAAAGCGCAAAGCAAAGACAACAAATTCCGGAACAAGGAAACACTATTTTCACTTGTCTCAACAATTGGATCAGAATGAGTAAAAAAAAAAAATAGATCCGAAAAGAGATAAAAAAAGAGGTTAGAGACAACTCAATAAATTCTAAGGATTTCCTTTCGAACTCTTTCAAAACTACCCAACTTGAGTTAGGAGTACAAATGAAATTTCTTTTTCTGTAAAGAAGGAAAAAAAGGCTCAAATTACAGTCTAATTCTTTATGGATCCATTTCTCTTTCTATTTCTATATATAGAAATAGAAATTCTAGAAATTAGAATCATTTTTTCTTGAGCCGTATGAGGAGAAAACCTCCTATACGTTTCTAGGGGGGGCATCTTTTATCTACATCTATCCCAATGAGCCATCTATCGAATCGTTGCAATTGATGTTCGATCCCGAAGAGAAGGAAGAGATATTCAAAAAGTGGGTTTTTATGATCCGATAAAGAATCAAACTTATTCAAATGTTCCTGCTATTTTATATTTCCTTGAAAAAGGTGCTCAACCCACAGGAACTGTCTATGATATTTTAAGGAAGGCAGAATTCTTTAAAGAATTTCGAGTTTCTTTTGATAAAAAAAGAAAGGAAAAACAAGAATCATGAATAAAAAAAGGATAGGGTAACCAGTACCTATCTTTGTGTAATTCTTTATTCAAAGTTTCTTCTTTTCTTGTTCTATTCATACTTATTTTATTCTTCTTTTTTTAGAACCCCCCAACAGGGGGGTAATCTTTTTTCTTGTATTTTTATTGTACCTTTCTTTTTTTGATTAAAGAAAGCCACTATTTTTTCTATCTATACCTTTTTCTTATTCCTTCTTTCAAAGTTTGATTCTTTATGTTGTGCTAATCCAACACAAATTTCTATAGAATTTCTTGAAATTTTTTTTTTCTAAAAAGTCCATTCATATTGACAACGGCGTATCAAACAAATATAATTTGATCGTATATAAATAGATCTTTTTATCCCCATTTCCTATTGGCTTTCACTTTAGTAAAATGGATGATTTTGCTGGATTTTTTTTTATTTCGATCATATCTACACTTCATATTGATACGGGTTGCTAACTCAACGGTAGAGTACTCGGCTTTTAATTGCGACTATGATCTTTTACACATTTGGATGAAGTAATTCGTCTAGACTATTGGTAGAGTTTATAAGACCGCGACTGATCCTGAAAGGTAATGAATGGAAAAAAAAGCATGTCGTAAAAAGAATAGAAAAATAGAAATAAAGAATAATATAATATAAATAATAGAATATATTCATAGAATAAAGAAGATTTCTAGTACTCATAATATAAATAGAACGAGAATTTTTCTTTTTATAACAATTTGAAAGTTCAGTAAAGTATTTCGGGTCTAGTGAATAAATGGATAGAGCCTTATGGCTCCAATTCGAGTAAGACAAAAAAGCAACGAGCTTCCCTTCTTAATTTGAATGATTACCCGATCAAATTACTAATTATCCGTTAAAAATAGATTAGTGCCTGATGTGGGAAAAGGTTCTCTTGTGAAAATTGTGAGTGGACCATTGATTCTTTTTTTTTATTAATCCTAATTATTCTTTATTGTGGATTGGAGACGGATGTGTAAAAGAAATAGTATAGTGATAAAAAAGAATTTCTTTTTTTCCAAAGTCAAAAGAGTGATTGGATTGCAAAAATAAAAGATTTTTATCTCTTTTTCTTATTGTTATTCTTGTTATATTAAAAAAAAAATTGGATAGAAAGGGAAAGGAAAAAGATCTGTAGATTGGACTCTCTGTCTCCGGGGTATATATTCTTTATTTGTTTTTACTTTTATAGAATCTTTTACTTATTAGATTATCATTATGTTTTTTACATCACAGTACTGTATAAAAGTATATCTGTATAAAAGTATATACAGTGCATAGTAAGTTATACTATTTTCTTATAAATACTATTTTAGTATAAGAGAAACAATATATTATATACAACATACGCATACGCCGTTCTGACCATATTGCACTATGTATCATTTCATAACACAAGAAGTGCCTCCCTTTTTTGGTTACAGTATAAATGTATTTAAATGGCAGAATTACAGGGATATTTAGATTGAAAAAAGATAGATTTCGGCAACAAAACTTCCTATATCCGCTACTCCTTCAGGAGTATATTTATTCACTTGCTCATTATCATAGCTTCAATAGTTTGGAACCTGTGGAAATTAAGGGTTATGACAATAAATCTAGTTTAGTACTTGTGAAACGTTTAATTACTCGAATGTATCAACAGAAATCTTTGATTTCTTCGGTGAATGATTCTAGATTTTGGGGGCACAAGAATTCATTTTCTTCTCAAATGGTATCAGAAGGTTTTGGAGTCATTCTGGAAATTCCATTCTCGTCGCGATTAGTATCTTCCCTTGAAGAAAAAAGAATACCAAAATCTCAGAATTTACGATCTATTCATTCAATATTTCCCTTTTTAGAGGATAAATTATCACATTTAAATTATGTGTCAGATCTACTAATACCCCATCCCATCCATATGGAAATCTTGGTTCAAATTCTTCAATGTTGGATCAAAGATGTTCCTTCTTTGCATTTCTTGCGATTGTTTTTCCACGAATATCATAATTTGAATAGTCTCATTATTTCAAAGAAATCTATTTACGTCTTTTCAAAAAGAAAGAAAAGATTCTTTTGGTTCCTACATAATTCTTATGTATATGAATGCGAATATCTATTCCTGTTTCTTCGTAAACAGTCTTCTTATTTACGATCAATATCTTCTGGAGTCTTTCTTGAGCGAAC